TTTTAATTTTAATAAAATTAAATATTTTAAATTATTAAATATTATATTATTATATAATATAATATTTTTAAATAAATTTTTAAATTTTTTTAAAATAAAAAAAAATTTAAAATTTTAAATAAAAATAATTTTATTTATAAAAATTTTTAAATAATTTAATTTATAAATATTTTTATTTATAAAAATATTTTAAATTAATAAATATTATATTATATTATAATATAATATTATTAATATATATAAATTTTAAATATTTTTTATTTAAATAAAAAATATTTAAAATTTTTTTTTTAAAAAAATTTTTAAATAATTTAATTTATAAATATTTTTATTTATAAAAATATTTTAAATTAATAAATATTATATTATATTATAATATAATATTATTAATATATATAAATTTTAAATATTTTTTATTTAAATAAAAAATATTTAAAATTTTTTTTTTAAAAAAATTTTTAAATAATTTAATTTATAAATATTTTTATTTATAAAAATATTTTAAATTAATAAATATTATATTATATTATAATATAATATTATTAATATATATAAATTTTAAATATTTTTTATTTAAATAAAAAATATTTAAAATTTTTTTTTTAAAAAAATTTTTAAATAATTTAATTTATAAATATTTTTATTTATAAAAATATTTTAAATTAATAAATATTATATTATATTATAATATAATATTATTAATATATATAAATTTTAAATATTTTTTATTTAAATAAAAAATATTTAAAATTTTTTTTTTAAAAAAATTTTTAAATAATTTAATTTATAAATATTTTTATTTATAAAAATATTTTAAATTAATAAATATTATATTATATTATAATATAATATTATTAATATATATAAATTTTAAATATTTTTTATTTAAATAAAAAATATTTAAAATTTTTTTTTTAAAAAAATTTTTAAATAATTTAATTTATAAATATTTTTATTTATAAAAATATTTTAAATTAATAAATATTATATTATATTATAATATAATATTATTAATATATATAAATTTTAAATATTTTTTATTTAAATAAAAAATATTTAAAATTTTTTTTTTAAAAAAATTTTTAAATAATTTAATTTATAAATATTTTTATTTATAAAAATATTTTAAATTAATAAATATTATATTATATTATATTATAATATAATATAATATAATATTAATATATATATATATATATATATATATATATATATATATATATATATATATATATATATATATATATATATAGGTATTTTTTTTTTAAAAATAATTTTTTTTTTTTTTTTTTTAAAAAAAATAAAAATAATATAATTTACAAAAAAAAAAAAAATTTTTTTTTTTAAAAAAAATACATAATAAAAAAAAATAAGTAAAAAAAAAAATTTAAAAAAAAATAGTATCTTTTTGTATAATTAAAAAAAAAAAAAATACTAATTTAGTATTTAGTTAAAAGAATATAGTTAACCAAAAAATATTATATATTATAACAATTATAAATAATGATAAACCAATATTTAAATTATAATTTATTAAAATAAAATTTTTACCTAAAAAATTTAATGAAATAAAATATAAACAATAATAAAAAGTTAAAAAAAAAATATAAAAAATATAAAAAAAAAAAAAATAACTACTATTAAAACCAACTAAAAAAATATTAAATTCAGAAAAAAAAGTTAAAGAAAAAGGTACTCCTCTATTATAAAGTCGTACTAATAAAATTAAAATAGAGTAAATAAGACTTCTTCTAAAAATTCTATTATAATAATAAATTAAACGTACTCCTCTAAAATGAAAAAATTCACCAATAAAATAAAATATTAAAGTTGAAATTAAACCATGAGAGAATATAATAACTACCCTATTTAAAATTCTTACATAACTTAAAAATAATAAACTTAATAAAACTAATCTTATATGATTAATAGAAGAAAAAGCTGCTAAAGCTTTTAAATCACTTTGAAAAATACATATAAAATTACTTAAAATTATTCCAATTAAAGATAATAAAAAATAACTACCTAAAAAAAAATATTTAAATGAAAATAATAATCGAATAAAACCTCCTGTACCTAATTTTAATAATAAACCAGCCAATAATATACTAGCAGTAGTAGGAGCTTCTACATGAGCTTTAGGTAATCAAAAATGTAAAAAATATACAGGAAATTTTAATATAAATATCAAAGTTAAAAAAAAAAATAATTCTCATCTATAAAAAAAATCAAAAAAAAAGTTATCAAAGTAAAATCAATTATTAATAAAAAAAAAAAAAAATGGTATAGAAAAAAATATAGTAAAAATAAATAAAAAATAAGCAGCATTAATTTTTTCAATTTGATATCCATAACCTAATAATATTAATAAAATAGGAAATAAAGAAAATTCAAAAAATAAATAAATAAAAAAAAAATTTCTTCTTAAAAAAAAAAATAATCTTACAATTACTAATAAACTTCTTAAAAATTTTAAATTAAATAAAAATTCACTTAAAAAAATTAAACTTAAAATTATTAAACTTATAAAAACTAAGACAAATATAAATAATCTTTCAAAAAATAAAAATATACCTAAAAAAGAAATAAAAAAATTAAATTTAAAAAAAAAAAATAAAAAAAAAAAAAATAAAATTTTTAAATCAAAAATAAAATTTATTAATACAAAAATAAAAATAATTATTTTTAAAACCTTTTACTTACAAAATAAAAATTCTAATTTAAAATATAAAAACCTAAAGAAATATTCGTATAATTAACAATTATAAATTTTAAATAAAATAATCTTTATTAAAATGATCATCAATAAACAAATACAAATAAAAATAATCATACAACATCTACAAAATGTCAATAAATAATAGCAAATTCTAATCCCAAATGATGATTAAAATTAAAATGATTCAATATTAAACGATATAAATTAAAAGTTAAAAGAAGTCCACCACATAAAACATGAAAACCATGAAAACCAGTTGATAAATAAAAAATTCTACCATAAACACCATCTGAAATAGAAAAACTAGCTTCTTTATATTCTATTAATTGAATTAATATAAAATAAAAAGCTAAAATAATAGTAATAAAAAGACTTACTAAACTATCTTTACTTCTTAATAAATTATAATGAGCCCAAGTAACAGTAACACCACTTCTTAATAAAATAATAGTATTAAGTAAAGGTACTCCAAAAGGATTTACTAATACTAACCCATAGGGGCTCCATTTTCCCCCTAAATCTTGAGTAGGTACTAAGGAGGCATCAAAAAATGTTCAAAAAATTCTAAAAAAAAAAATAAATTCACTAAAAATAAATAAAATTACTCCAAATTTAAAACCATCTATAACAAAAAAATTATGACTACCTGATAAACCTTCAAAACTAATATCTTTAGCTCATAAAAAAGAAACATAAATTAAAATAATTAAACTTAAAAATAAAGAAAATGTTAAACCAAATTTTAAAAATACTACTAAAGATCTAGTTAAACTTAAAGAACATAAAAAAACTTGATAAGGATATCTTGATAAAGTTAAAATATGAAAATTATGAAAAATATTGTGAAAAATTTATAAGACCTAAACTTATCATATTAATTTATAATATACACAAATTTAAATAAAAAATTTCTTAAATTATAATTTAAAATAATTAAAAAAATTAAAAAAAAATATAAAAAAGAAAATAAACCTCTTAAAAATAAAAAAGGAGTTTCTACTACACATTGACCTAATCATCTTAAATAAATTCTAGTAAAAATAAAAATAAATACAATAAAAAAATTAAAATTTTTAAAAATTCTAAAAAAATTAACTTTAACAATAATAAAAAAAAAAACTAAAATTCTTAATAATAAAAAACAAACCCCTAAAATTTTATTAGGAATAGCTCGTAAAATTGCATATGCAAATAAAAAATATCATTCTGGTACAATATGTACAGGATAAGTATTAGGATCTGCTTCAATAAATATTTCTGGATCACCTAAAAAAAAAGGAAAAAATAATCTAAAAACAAAAAATAATATTCAAATTAATAAATTTAATCCATCTTTTCATCAAAAAAAATAATAAAAATTAATTTTTTCAAAATCTCTTAAAGTTAAAATTTTAGAAGTTCTTCCAGTATCATGTAAGAAAATTAAATGTAATAAAACTAATACTAAAAATAATCAAGGTAAAATAAAATGCAAAACAAAAAAAAATTTTAAAGTAGCACCAGAAACACTAAAACCACTTCAAATTCAAGAAACAATTATAGGTCCTCAAACTGGAATAACACTTAATAAACTAGTAATAACAACTGAAGCTCAAAAACTTATTTGAGCTCATACTAAAACATATCCTATAAAAGCTTCTATTATAATACATAAAAAAATTACTAAACCTCTAGATCATACTTTAAATAAACGATATCTATTAAAAAATAAAGCCTTAAAAAAATGTAAATACAAAAAAATAAAAAATAAACTTGCCCCATTAAAATGAAAAATACGAAATAATCAACCAAAATTAACTTCAGTTATAATATATTGAACACTTCTAAAAGCAATTATTCTATCAGCAGAATAATAAAATACTAAAAATGTACCACTAAAAATTTGAAAAATTAAAATTAAAGCTAATTGACTACCAAAATTTCAATAAAGACTTAAACTTTTTCTTGTTGGTAAATTAATTAATAAACCTTTAATAAACAATAATAAACCTTTTATTACTTTCATATTCTTAATCTCTTCAGAATTATATTTTAAATAAAATAAAAAAGTCTTGTAAATAACCTTTTATACCAAAAACAAAAATTCTAATTAAAATAATTACAAAAAAAAAAAACATTAATCTTTTTAAACCGTACTTAAACATAGTAATCTATTTAATGTTTATTAATTTTGTATCAAAAGAACTTTAACTTATCAAGCTAATATAATAAATTTTAATAATACAAAAAAAAAAAAAATTAAAACAAAATTAGTAAATAAAAAAAAAAAAAAAAAAAAAAATAATTCATTTGATTTTTTTTTAAATTAAAAAAATTTAAAAAAAAAATAAATAATAAATAAAATAAAGAAATCAAATTTAAAAATATTAAAATTAAAATAATATATAAATTAAAATTTATAAAACTAAAAAAAGATAAACTAAAAAATTTTAAAAAAAAACTAAATAAAAAAGGAAAATTTAATAAAAATAAAATTATAATAAATCTATAATTAGTGTCTAAATAAAAAAAATAAAAATATATTAAAAAAAATCTTAATAAATAAAAAAAAAATAAATAAAAATAATTAAAATAATTAAAATAAATTAAACATAAAATTCAGTTAAAAGATTCTACAGAATTTAATATTAATAAAAATTTATTTTTTTTAACAAAAAAAATAATAAAATAAATTAATAAAATACCAATAACAAAAAAATAAAAAAAATTAACTAAAAAATCTTTAATTATAGGAATAAAAGGTAATTTTTGAAAAGTTAAAAATCAAAATAATAAAAAACTATTTATAATTTCAACTAAATAAAATAATCAAAAAATAAAAGGTGAAATTCCAATTTTTAATATTAAAATTAATCATTGAAAATCAAATAAAAAAAATAATAAAAAAACAAGACCCAATCTTTCTTGAATAATAAAATAAAAAATAATAATACTTTCATTTAATAAAACTTTACTTAAAAAAAAAAAAGAAATTCTTATTAATAAAAATACACTTCATAAAATAACAAAATTAAAAAAATTTAAAGTTAAAAAAAATAAAAATAAGTATATACAAATAAAAAAAATAATGAAAGAGTAAAACTCTTATTAAGTTTAGAAGACTTAAAATAATTTCATTAGTTAACATTTATCTTTTGATCTTAAAACAAATACACTTTTTTTGATAAGTTAACTGTACTATAAATATATCCTTAGATTAAAAATCTAAAACTTTAAACTTAAGATAATAGTACACTATTCATTTAAATATAAAAAAATTAAACGTGAAAAAATATAACTTTGAATAAAAAAAACAAAACATTCTATTAAAATAGCAAAAATAATAAAAAAAAAATTATAATATCCTAAATTTTCTGGTAATAAAAATAAAGATATTCTAATTATATGACCAACTATAATATTAACTGTTAAACGAACAGTTAAAGCAATAGGTCGAGAAAACTCTCTTACAATTTCTACAACTAATATTCTTAAAGTTTTTAAATAAGTATCACCTCTTTTTCTAAAATAAATAGAAATTTTTTCTCTTGATAAAAATCTTAAAAAAGTTCTTAATCAAGAAACTAAAGCTAAACTTAAAGTAAACTCTAATATTCCACATGGACAAAAAGAATATCTAAAATATCCACCAAAACAACAAGTTAACAAAACTAAAAAAATAAAACAAGAAATAATTCTACTTAAAAATAAATTTTTAGAATATCTAAAAACATCATTTAAACTAAATAAAAATTTTTTAATAAAACAAAATAATAAATTAATATTAAAAAAATAAATAAATTGTAAAATAAAAACAAACAAAAAAATATCTAGAAAAGTAACATTATTTATATAAAACAATTCAATAAAAAAATAAAAAAAATAAAGATAAAGGTAAAACAATTTTTCAAAATATATTTATTAAAAAATCATACCGAAAACGAGGAAAAGCTCTTCGAATTAATAATAATAAAGAAAAATATAAAAAAACAAAAAAAAAACTAAAATCAAAAAAAAAAATACTTGAAACTACACTAAAAAAAATTAATACACCATATTCACCTAAAAAAAGAAATACAAAACTAATTCTAGAATGTTCAGTATTAAAACCACTTACTAATTCTCTTTCTCCTTCTGAAAAATCAAAAGGAGCACGAGCTAATTCAGCTAAAACTATTAACAAAAAAGGATAAAAAATAAAAAATAATAAAAAATTAAAAATAGAAGTAAATTCGAAAGAATTTAAAAATAATATAAAACTTAACAAATATAAAGAAAAAGCAATTTCAAAAGAAACACTTTGACTTCTAGAGCGAATAGCACCTAAAAAAGAATATTTGGAATTACTTATTAATCCTCTAATAATAATAAAATAAACTGTTACTCCTACTAAGCATAAAAGAAATAAAAAAGAAAATTGAAAATTAATAAAATTAAATTTAAAAGGTAAAGTTCTTCATTCTAAAAATATAAAAAAAAAAGAAACTCCAGGAATTAACAAAAAATAAATATCAGAAGAATTTTTAGGTAAAATTTGTTCTTTTGACATAAGTTTAACTCCATTTAAACCAGCTTGAAGAACCCCTAAAAAAAAAACTTTATTTGGCCCTAAACGATTTTGTCTTAAACCTAATAAATGACGTTCATACAAAGTAATAAAAGCAATTCTTAAAATTACTATTAAAACAAAAAATAAACTTAAAATTAAAGATAGAATTATTAAGAATTAAATCTAAAGATTTACAATCTTTTATTTTAAATTTTAAAATAAACTCTCAAAACTAAGAATAAATTATTCTTATTATGTTTTCAAAACATAAAAAATTAGTTTTTTCTAAAAACAAATTCCTTTACTTTTACTTTACTACAACTTACTCCCTTTTAGGCAATTGATGGATAATTTGTACCGAAACTAAAAAAAATTCAAATAAACCTTAAAATTATTTTACTTTTTTTTCCAATTTATATATTTAAATTTTTATATATAACTTTTTAAATAAAATTGTAGGTCAAATTATACTTTAACATAAATTAAGTATTTTTTTTTTTTAAAAAAAAAATAATAATATATTTAAAATTTAAATTTTTAAAATTTAAATAAATAATCATACATAAACTAAAAATTAAAGCTATAAATGAGGACTCTCAAATTAAAATTCAACCTCCAAAAAAAAATTAGTTTCCTGCCAAAATTCTTTCAGTTTAAATTCTACTTTACTTCTGAATTTTTAAATTTAAATTACTTAGGGACTAATCTAATTCATTTATTTAAATTTATTATTTTAAAAATTTAATAAAAAATAATTATATTTCACTAAAATTAAACAAAAAAAAATATTTTTAAATATTATTAAAATAAAAAAAAATAAAGTTAAAATTTTTAAAGTTTAGCCGATTATTCTGGAACAAAAATTATACAAATTATAAAGTAACAAGATTAAAATTTATTGTCTATAAAATAAATTAAAATTAAATAATATCTTTTTAACACTTTTAAAACTAGAATCAAAATTTTAAAATTTTAACCTTTATAATGAAAATATAAAATACTTTATATAATAAAATTTTTTATAGAAATTATTTTTTAGTTTTGAAAACTAATAGTTTAATATAACTTAATTCTATTAAAAATAAACTTTTTCTTTTCCATATCTTTTAATAAAAAAAATTATTAATGTAATTCCTAAAACTCTAGAAATAACTCTAAATAATAAAAAATAAAAAAAATAAAACCTATTAAAATTAAAAGAAAAATAATAAAATAAACCTAAAACAAAAAACTCAAAACTTAATAAAATAAAAATAAAACGATAAAATTTTAAAATAAAAAAAAATAAACTAAAAATAAAAAAAAAAATTAATATTTACGTAAAGCTCCATTAAAACTTAAAAAAAAACTTAAAAAAATTAAAAAATAAAATAAAACTAAAATAAAAAAAAAAAAAAATATTAAATAAATATTATAAAAAAAATAACTTAATCTAAAATTTAAAAAATTAAAAATAAAAATAAAAACAAAATTTATTAATAAAATTAAACTTACAATAAAATAATTTCTAAAAAAAAAAAAAAATCTCCTTAAACTAGAAAAATAAATTAAAATAACAAAAATTCCACTTAAAAACAATAAACAAACAAAATAACTTACTCAAATAAACTTACTAAAACTTAAAATAAAAGACATTAATATTAAACTTAAAATTATTAATAAACAACTTTTAAATGGATCAAAACTTATCAAACTAAAATAACAAACTAATAAAATAAAAATAAAAAAATATATAAAAATCAAAAATTTCCTTATCTTTATCTTGTAAAAATAATATTTTAATATTTAAAATAAGAAACTTCTTAGTAAAATCTTAACTACCCAAAAGTTATATTTTTTATTTAAAATATACTAAATAAGATTAATTCTTTAAAATGCAAAATTAATATTTTTTTTATAAACTAAAATCTTTAAAATAAAATAAAAAAAATTATAAAACATATAAAAAAAAAATAAAAATTATAATTTAAATTAAATAATTTAAAACTAAAAATCTTAAAAATAAAATTAAAATAAATAAAATTATTATTAAAAAATAAATCAATAAATTTAAAATTTATTAAAAAAAAAGAAAATATTTTAGCAAAATAATCAACTATAAAACTAAATTTAAACACAATAAATTTAAAATTTAAAAAAAAAAAAATAATAAAAAATATAAAACAAAAAAAAATAGGAGAAAAAAAATCTTCTATTAAAATTAAACTAGGAAGTACTAAAATATTATTAGTTAAAAAAGAAATTCCAACTAAAGAAAATAAATAAAGAAATAAACCAGTATAACAAAAACTAATATTCAAAATTACAAATATAAAACTTAAAAAAATTTTTTTAAATCCTAAAAATAAACGAAAAGAATAAAAAAAAGTAAAAAAAACTGAAAAAAAAAATATTAAAATTAAAATAAAAAAAAAATTATTAAAAAAAAAAAATTCTAAAACAATATCTTTACTTAATAATCCTCTTCTAAAAAACAAACCACATAAACAAAATAAAGTTAAAATAAAATTTCATTTTAATAAAATTAAAAAAAACTGTAAACCACTATAACCACGACTATCTTGAGATCCAAAAGAAAAATAAATCAAAATTCCAACTTGAATAAATAAAAATCTTTTAAATAAAGCATGACTTACTAAATGTAATAAACTAAAAAAATAAAGACTTAAACCTAAAATTAATATTATAAATCCTATTTGAGATAAAGTTCTTAAAGCCACTACTTTTTTTAAATCCTCTTCTAAAAAAGCTATAATTCTAGCAAAGAATATAGTAAATAAACCAAAAAAAAAAATTATTTTTAAAAAAATTCCAAAAAATAAATAAAATTTAAAATTTAAAAATAAAATTAAACCAGCAGTTACTAATGTCCTTCTATGTACTAAAGCTCTTACAGGAGTAGGAGCACTTATAGCTTTAGGTAACCAACTTCTAAAAGGAAACTGAGCACTTTTAGTAAATCCTATAATTAATAAAAAAAATATAATAATAAAAGACATCAATCTAGAAAATCTTAAAAAATAATTTAAAAATATAAAAAAAGAAAAAAAAAAAAACATAAAAAAATCACCTAAACGATTAGTTAAAGATACATTTATAGAACCAATATTTCTATCTCAATTATTATAAAATAATACCAAAAAATAACTAGAAATACCTAAAATATCTCAACTTAATATAAGTACTAAATAATTATTTCTAAAAGCTAAAAAAATTATTCTAAAAATAAAAATTAATAAAATCATTATAAAATAAACAAAATAAATCTCTCCCTCTAAATAAAAATTAACAAAAAATAAAACTCTTAAAACAACAATTAATAAAAAAAAAAAAAATATTAATTTTAGAAAAGTAAAATTAAAAAAAAAAATAAAAAAAGATCAATTAATAATAATTACTATAAAATAAAAATAAAAAAAAAATATAAAAAAAAAAATTATAAAAAACATTATTAAAACTAAAAATAATATTAAATTAATCTTAAAAAATTCAAACTAATTTTATAAAATACCATTCTAAATAAAGTCTAAATAATATAAAAAAAAAAATTAAAATAAAAATAAAAATTCCTTCAAAATCATTAACCAAAAATATCAAAATAAAAATAATTTCTAAATCAAAAATTACAAATAAAATTAAAATCATAAAAAAATGAATACTAAAAGATTTAAATAATTTTCCAACATTTAAAAATCCACTTTCAAAAGAACTAATTTTATTTAAACTTATAAATTTAAAAGATAAAATAATATTAATTAAATAAAATAAAAATAAAAACAATAACCCAAAAAAAATAAAAAAAAATAATATAAAAATTTTAATTAATAATTAAATAATTATTAATTTAAAAATAATTCCTTTCGTACTAAATTTTTTAAAATAAATTCTTTTACTAGATAAACAATTCTATCTCACAATGAATTAAACTAATATCAAGTTTAAATATAAAGAAGAACAGTCTCAAAAAATTAAATTTCTATTCTTAATATATCTAAAATACAACATCGATGTAAAACTTATTTTTTTATAAATTCTAAAAAAAAAATGATTTTCTGTTAACTCTGAAGTAATTTTAAATTTTATTATTAGTATAAAAATTTACTTAATAATTTACCCTAAATAAAATTTGAAAAAAATTTATTAAAAATTTTTTCAAAAAAAAATTTTCAAAGACTTATCTTAGTAAAAAAAAAATAAATAATTTTTAATTTAAATTTAAATTCTTAAAAATAAAAAAAATTAAAAATATTAATCTAAATTTTTCATTCATACTAGAACTCAATAAAAGAACAAATTATTTTGCTACTTTAAGGTCCTCCCGCTAAAACTGCCATTTAATAATTCATAGAGCAAAGATTAATTTTAAATTTAAAACCTAAGTCTTTTAAAAACATTTTAACTAAATTTAAAATTCAAAAATTAAATTTTATAAAATTAAATATATTAATTTAAATACTAATATTTAAATTATTGAAAATTGAAAATTTTCAATTAAAAAAAAAAAAAAAAATTTTTATATTTACAAAAATTTAAATTTAAAAAATTTAAATTCTATTTTTTTTATAAAAAAATATTATAATAATTTTCTAAAATTTTAATATAAACTTTTATAATTAAAAACGACTTTTCAACACTAAAAAAATTATTAATTAATTTATAACATTAATTAAAAATTTTATTAACACTTTTAATTTAAATTTTAAAAAATTTTTTATTTTCTTAAATTAAAATGCAATTCTAACAATTAATTAATTATAAAATAAAACTTTAAATTCTTTTACACCACAAATAAAAATTTTTTTCATAAAATATAAAGCTAAATTAATAAACATCAAGATTTAAATAATTCAAATAAAGTAACTTCTACTACAATAGGTATAAATCTATGATTAGCACCACAAATTTCTGAACATTGACCATAATAAACTCCAACGCAGCTCACGCGTTGGGATAAAATACTTAAAATACCTCTTATAGCATCTAATTTAAATGATAAACTAGTGATTGTTCAAGCCTGAATAACATCAGCAGAAGTAATACAAAAACGAATATTAACTTCTGTTGGAACTACACATCGATTATCTACATCTAATAAACGAGATTCTCTTAATAAAAGAGAATCTACTCTTTTTATATAAGAATCAAATTCTAAATTTTCAAAATCACTATAATCATAACTTCAATATCATTGATGTCCAATAACTTTAATAGTAAAATTAGAATCAATATTTATTAAACCATAATAATATAATAACCTTAAAGAAGGTACTATTTGAAATAATAAAATTAAAGTTGGAAATAATCTACATAATAATTCACCAAATTGATACTCAATTTTTCTACTTTTAAAAAAAATTTTATTAAAAATAAGAAAAAAAAAAAGTAATCTAACAAAAATTAAAACTCCTAAAAGTAATCTACAATTAAAACTATGAAATCAATCTATATAAAAAGAAAAAATTCTACTAGAAAAATTTAAATTATATCCTGGAAAATAATTAAAAATTAATTCTTAACCCTTTTAATTGGAAATTAAATTTACTTTTTATAATAAAGAATTTAAAAAATTAACCTTTTTTTTGACAAAAAAATATACTATTTTATAATAATTTTTTTTTTTATATAAAGTTTTATTTATAAAATTAAAAAAAAAAAATAAAATTAAGTTAACCGTTAAAGTATGAATCTAAAAGACTTTTTATCATAACTTAATAAAAAAAAAAATAAACCTTATAATTTGCAATTATAAATACTTTTTATAATAATTTTTTTTTTATTTTACAATAAAGAATATATCAGACTGATAACTATGATTAAAAATATATCCAGATAACATATTTTCTGGACTATAATTTAAAGTATAATCAGTAATAAATAAACGAAAATTATTAAAAGAATCTAATATTAAATAAATAAATAATAATAAAGAAAAAACTCTTAATATTCTTCCAAAAGAAGAAATAATATTTCAAACAGAATAAATATCAGGATAATCTAAATATTTTCGAGGATAACCTTGTAACCCAGCAAAATGTAAGGGAAAAAAAGTTAAATTTACACCAATAAATATTAAAATAAAAACTGAAATAAATAATAATTTATCATATACAAAACCTATAATTAAAGTTCATCATAAAGCTACACCAGTAAAAATACCAAATACAGCACCTAAACTTAAAACATAATGAAAATGACTTACTACATAATAAGTATCATGCAAAATAATATCTAAACTAGAATTAGATAAAATTACACCAGTTAAACCACCAATAGTAAATAAAAAAATAAAACCTAAAACTCATAATAATAAAGGTTGAAATACTATTACAGATCCAAATAAAGTAGCTAATCATCTAAAAACTTTTACACCAGTAGGAACAGCAATTACTATAGTTGCAGCAGTAAAATAAGCTCGTGAATCTAAATCTATACCAACTGTATATATATGATGAGCTCATACTACACAACCAATTAAACCAATTCTTAAAATAGCATAAACTATTCCTAAAGAACCAAAAACTTCTTTTTTACCAGTCAAATACAAAGTACTTTGACTTACAATTCCAAAAGCTGGTAAAATTAAAATATAAACTTCAGGATGACCAAAAAATCAAAATAAATGTTGATAAATTAAAGGATTTCCACCTATTCTAGGGTCAAAAAAAGAAGTATTAATATTTCGATCAGTTAATAATATAGTAATAGCTCCAGCTAAAACAGGTAAAGACAAAACTAATAAAAATACTGTAACAAAAATAGTTCATACAAATAATCTTATATGTTCTAAAGAAATAGAACTACTACGTAAATTTTTAGTAGTACATATAAAATTAATTCCACCTAAAATTGATCTTGCTCCTGCACAATGTAATCTAAAAATAGCTAAATCAACACTTCCACCTGGATGACCTAATGTACTTAAAGGAGGATAAACTGTTCAACTAGTTCCAGCACCAGTATCAACAAAACATGCATCTAAAAGTAACAATAATGAAGTAGGTAATAATCAAAAACTTAAATTATTTAAACGAGGAAAACTTATATCTGGAGCACCTAATATTAAAGGAACTATTCAATTACCAAAACCACCAACTATAGAAGGTATTACTATAAAAAAAATTATTAATAAAGCATGAGCTGTAATTATTCTATTATATAATTGACCATTACTTAAAAAATATCCTGGTTTAGCTAACTCAAAACGAATTACTATAGATAAACTAGTACCTAATATACCAGATCAAAAACCAAATAAAAAATATAATATTCCAATATCTTTATGATTTGAACTTTCAAATCAATATTTATATCTTTCTTGAAATTTAAATTTTAAAAT